TTATTCTTGAATAATAAAATTCAATTCTCTAGCAAGTCTAGGAATAAACAAAACCGATCTTAACTGCTTTTCTTTTATTGAATGAAATGGTAATGGTACTCATCAAAACGAAATTCTTTTTATTGATACATGTACACCTCTCAATTCGACATATATTCAATAAATTTCATCGAATCATGTGATGAATAAATTCTACTTGTCCCTGGATCCCTGAACTAAATAATTCTTTTTCTAGGAATATAAAAATTTTTCGATAACTTCTTGATCCCCCTTATCTTATTTTTTTGTTAATTTCCGTAGTGGGAGCCCCCTTTCTTTTTATTTTCTGGTGGACCAACCCCTCCCTAAAAGAATCCTATCTTCCCTTCCGTATTATTTCTATACTCTATATTTTTTTATTAATTTTATTAATATGAATATGAATTAAGAGTCCTTTTCTTAATTGATTTATTCTATTAACTACTCTTTTTTTCTTATTCTATTAACCATTGATTCTTATCTTATTCAAATCATATCGGTAGAGTTGATTGACAACTGGAAGAAGCGGTTCATACAATGGGCATCGGATAGACGTTAGGCAAATATGCCGCCCCTATCGTCTAGCGGTTTAGGACATCTCTCTTTCAAGGAGGCAACGGGGATTCGACTTCCCCTGGGGGTAGGGGGTACTACAAAGGTAAGTTGATCATATTATGGATTACCAATATACCCCGAAGCACCAAAACAAAGAGGTTCTTCTTGGGTCTGGGTCGATGCCCGAGCGGTTAATGGGGACGGACTGTAAATTCGTTGGCAATATGTCTACGCTGGTTCAAATCCAGCTCGGCCCAACAATTCACCAATATACCATGAGATGATATAACCCCCCCGTCCTTCAGAAATACCCGATACGGACGAATAAAAACAGAACCAAATTTTCTGCTCGATCCCTTATTTCCCTGGGATTGTAGTTCAATTGGCCAGAGCACCGCCCTGTCAAGGCGGAAGCTACGGGTTCGAGCCCCGTCAGTCCCGACAGATTCAATAAGTAGATCAATCATCTTTCCTTTTTCTGTCAACAGGGGAGCAGGAAGTAAAATTTCATTCCCAGGGGGGTTCTTTTTTCTTTCCCTTTCGTTTTGCCTTTCTCATCAAACAAATAGGAGGATTTTCATTACTTCAAGTAGTACTGATTGGTATTAGAAAGACCTATGTAGATTTGTACAATTGATGGTAGCACTAAAGTCAGTATTCCAAGAGATACTGAATCTGTTTTTGCGATGGAATAGAGGACTATATGTTTCTTAAGCGCACATACAAAAATGGAATTCTTTTCTTGTACAATACAAAATGAATTTAACAGAATTCCCCCGATAGAATACTTTTCCAACTTAAAAAGTCTCCCTTTATGGCTCCGGTTTTGTTTGTGTAACCTCAATTGCTAATGTGAAGTATAAAAAAGAGATTTCATTTAAAAGTAATTTTTTATTGGACCGGGAATCCTATTTTGGATTCAGTATGGATAAAAGATCTTCCTATGTTATACTATTCAATTCGCGACGACGAATTTATTTGATAGCTCAGATATTGTTATTCATGATATTGATCCGATTCAAAATCATTGAGAGATAATTCATTCATTGAATTTAAGAATTTACAGTCGAAAGATTTATCATCTCTATGGGATTAAATCCCGAGTTATTGTGAAGTAAAAAAAAGATGAGATTATGGAAGTAAATATTCTTGCATTTATTGCTACTGCACTGTTCATTCTAGTTCCTACTGCTTTTCTGCTTATCATTTATGTAAAAACAGAAAGTCAAAATAAAAATCAAAAGGATTAATTAATTTTAATTAATGTTTACTTCTGAGTTCTTATCAATGATTGAAGAAAAAAAAAATGATTCCAATTTTGCGTCTTAAATGAAATAAGCGGACTAGAATCGACAGTATTCTATCAGATCCGATACTATAGTATAAGTATAGTAAGAAAGAAATATCTATTTCTTTCTTACTATACTATCTATTAGTGTTATTGTAGTGTATAAAGTTGTACTTTAGAATAAAGAAAGGGACTTAGTGTCGATCAATCTACAATATTATCTTTATATATGTATCAAGATAATAAAGGATATGGAATTTACATAGAACCCATTCACTTTTTTGATACCTCTTTTTTTCGATCAATATTAAATAATTGTCTTGTCTTACTTTATAGTTTGAATTTCTAGATTTATTTTTATTTGCAATCTGAGTCTTGTGATCCATCGAAAGAATCAACAAAGGAAAAAGCATTATGGGCATCTATTAAAGAGTCGTAATGCTTTTTCCTTTGTTGATTCTTTGACAGGATGGGCACTTCTTCGGATTTGAAAGTGAATAAATATTTAATATAAGAAATAATAAACCTCACAAATTTTTAATGCTTGAACCCCCGATCGAGAAAGTAGAAATTCAACTTCGAAATAAAAAATCGGTAAGTGCGCAATAGGTGACTCGCCCAAGGCAAGATCTTCTTATG